ATGTAAGAAAGAGTCTTCTATGAAAAAAGAATAGGGGCTGCAATCTACACATTGATTCCTTTTTTTTTTTTTCGCGATTTTTTTTGAACCGTATGCATCAAAAGGTGCATGTACGGTTCCTAAGGGATACAATTTGATCCTAATCAACCGACTTTATCGAGAAAGATTACTCTTTTTAGGCCAAGAGATTGATAGTGAGCTCTCGAATCAACTTATTGGTCTTATGATATATCTCACTATAGAAGATAAGACCAAGGAGTTGTATTTATTTATAAACTCCCCCGGCGGGTGGGTAGTACCCGGCCTAGCTATTTATGATACCATGCGATTTGTAGGACCGGATGTAAATACAATAGGCATGGGAATGGCCGCTTCAATGGGATCCTTTATCCTGGTCGGAGGAGAAATTACCAAACGTCTAGCATTCCCTCACGCTTGGCGCCAATGATTTTTTTATTTGAGAGAAAAAAGAAAACTATGCCTTCGCGATATGAACTAAAAATAGTAAGTAATAATAGCATGGCACTTCGAATTCGATATGAGAAAAAAACTTTTCTTTTTTTTTTTTCAAAATATTAGATCAAAATATTAGATTATGTATCGAAAGAGTAGTATGAGATAATAAGATATTTCCGATTTTTTTTGTATCGGGAGTCCATTTCAGCGTCACACGCTTTTTTTTCACACCGGAAAGCTCTTAACAATGTTTTTTTTATGAAAAAGAAACAAAAATAATTTTTTCATATTTTAGTTGATTTGATTTGCTCGGATCAAAAAGAAACTTTGGGATTGCTGAATTACAGACGCAATAAAGAAATTTATAAAGCAACGGAACCATCATAGTATTTTTCACCCCTACGAAAGGAAGAATGGTAATTGGATTATTTGCCGATCCGGGTCTGATAGATCCTATATTTTCTCTTCCATCAATGGAAGGTAAAAGTAAATTCCATTATCGAGCCGTATGCAATGCGCAAAAGATGCCTGTACGGTTCTATCTTTTTTTTTCTTGTGATTTTTTTGTCTTCAACGCATCATGCGCGATAGGAAAAACATTTATTATGTTATATCATCAGGGTAATGATCCATCAACCCGCTAGTTCTTTTTATGAGACACAAACGGGAGAATTTATCCTGGAAGCGGAAGAACTACTGAACCTACGCGAAGCCATCACAAAGGTTTATGTACAACGAACGGGCAAACCTTTCTGGGTTATATCCGAAGACTTAGAAAGGGATGTTTTTATGTCAGCAACAGAAGCCCAAGCTCATGGACTTATTGATCTTGTAGCCGTTGAATGAAAAAATCAAGTATTTCACGCAAATACACGATTTTATTAAGCTTTTAATTATCTTCTTACTAGATTGAATAATATTCTATTAAATTAAATAGAAGTAATTCATAATCATCCGGTTAGGATCGATCTAAACCAACCCATTATGTATATGATTTAGCATGCCAACTATTAAACAACTTATTAGAAATACCAGACAGCCAATCAGAAATGTGACGAAATCCCCCGCTCTTCGGGGATGTCCTCAGCGCCGAGGAACATGTACTAGGGTGTATGTGCGACTCGTTCCGATTATGTACTGGAATAAAAGAAAGGAAACAATAACAGCTTTTCTAATATCAACGATCAGTACCAGTAAATAGATAGGATGGGAATAGGGCAAATAACCTTCAAAAAAAATCTATTATGTCCCCCTAGTGTGTATGAAATTTATGGTTCCCATTGGTGCAAATCCAATCATCTTAATTTAAGCTGAGCAGCAATTCTCCATTGGTAACAAACGGGTATCCATTAAGCGGGGAAAATACTATAAAAATACTATTTTAAAAGAAGAAAGATTATACTTGCAAGAACGGACTAACAGGGTCAGCTACCTAGCTAACCTTCCTAATTAAATACCGTTACTGTATTAGGTGGATCTCATTGTGAAAGACCTATTACTGGAGAATTCATGGGTAGAGCCAAACAAAAGTGTGAACTATACAAGTTACCGATAATATTAATTAAATATAAGGAAGAGGCTCCGGTGCATAGAGAGGACCTCACCGTTTAAGAAGTAACCATAGAAACGATGGAACCGCTATTTTTTTATCTATTTATATTTAATATTTTGACTATTTTATTGATGCTCGTTATCAATAAATTTCTTATTTCTTTTCTGGGCAATTCACCTTGACCTTGAAATAAGAAAAAATCGTGGTGGGGAAGGTTATAGTAGCAAAAGCCATTGGAATTTTTATTTTATACATTGGAAGAATCCGTTTTGTTATTAATAGATCAGTAAAGGGGAAAAGAATAACTGAAAGAAAGAAAATCAATTAGTTATTCATCAAAGTTTCATTTATTCAATGACCAGAATTAGACGAGGATATATAGCTCGGAGACGACGAACAAAAATTCGTTTATTTGCATCAAGCTTTCGGGGGGCTCATTCAAGACTTACTAGAACTATTACTCAACAGAAAATAAGAGCTTTGGTTTCAGCTCATCGGGATAGAGATAGGCAAAAGAGAGATTTTCGTCGTTTGTGGATCACTCGGATAAATGCAGTACTTCGCCAGAATGAGGTATCTTATAGTTATAGTAAATTAATACATGATCTGTCCAAAAGACAATCAATTCTTAATCGTAAAATACTTGCACAAATAGCTATATTAAATAGGAATTGTCTGTATATGATTTCCAATGAGGTTATAAAATAAGAGTATTGGAAAAAATACATCGGAAGAATTTAAATGAAGAGTTCCCCGGAGAATAAACTCCGGGAAGATATACTAGAAAAAAAATATGAAAAAGTCGTCAAAATAAGCAAATGTGTTCACTAAAAAAAGATTTCTTCTTCTCCGATTCGTTGTTTTTTTTTCTTACGACCCAGCAATCAAATCTAGATTGTTATATTTTTCGAACAAAACATCAATCCACGTTTGAGTTCGGATTGGAATTTTGATTGGATTGAAGAGTAAACCAAGCCTATTTCTTTCTGGGTCTAAGACCTCTTGTTGTTCTAGCGGTCGACTCGGTTCTTTCAAACTGTTTCTCGTTATTAAGAAAAGGTAACGAAGATAAAATACGAGCTTGTTTTATAGCAATAGTAATTAATCGTTGTTGTTTCAAGGTCAATCTATTCACCCGTCTAGATAAGATTTTTCCTTGTTCACTAATAAATCGACTAATTAAACTCATGTTTCTATAATCAATTCGATCCCCCGATTGGATCGGGGGCAAACGCCTACGAAAAGATCGTTTGGATTTAAGAAAAGGTCGCTTGGATTTATCCATGGTTTGTTTATTCCTTATCGAGAAATCCTATTTCGGTCGGATTAAAAATAAATTAGAATTAAGAAATAGGATCCTTTTTGTTTATATTTTTTGTTTATATTTATATATTATTATTATAATATGTCATTATATATATTATAATATGTCATTTCATTTTTCCAGCTCTTTTCTTTGGGAAGGGTAGCACGCGAGCGCTTGGTTCGATCTATTTCTTTATCTCCCTATGAATCGTATGTTTGTAACAATGGGGACAGAATTTTCTCAATTCCAATCGACTTGGCGTATTGTGTCTATTTTTTTGAGTAATATATCTGGAAATGCCCCTTGATTCTTTATTAAGATCGTTTCGGACACAACTGGTACATTCCAAAATAATCGTTACTCGTACATCTTTACTCTTGGCCATGAAACTCCTTTGAATTTTTGATTCACTGAACCCTTCTATATTTTTTTGATCCGAGGCCAAAACAAAAGAACGAAAAAATATAAGTTGCTAACTTGAAATCAAATTATGAAAGATTTTGTTGCAATCAATAGATTAATAGTAATTAATAAGTAATACAATGATTTCTAATGCTATTTCGAATTTGAGTACAGTATTTTTTTAAGTATCTTGTATGATACTGTTGTCCTAGACCTACCTTTCCATTCTTAATCTTAATCTAATTTTTCTTAATAAGAAATTTAATTAATAATTAAATTCGAGCCTGAACCCGAGTTCAGTTTCGTTGAGATTGAATCCACTTTATATTCTTTCTCTTTCATCCCTTCTTTCTTCTAAGAAAAAAAATAAGGAAAAAAGAGAAAAGAGGGGAAGCGAACTTAGTTCCATATATTTGATTGTATCTCTAGTCTTCAACTAGAATGAAAAAAAAGGGAATGTCAACGCATCTGGGAATAAACGATTGATCTCTATCAATAGACCCGCTAAAGCCCCGAACCATATAGTACTAAGTACCGGTGCCACAGATAGATATGTTTTTAGATCTCGCATTGAAAATCCTCCTTCTTTTTTATTGTAATAGATAATACATATATGATCAGATGCATATTCTTAAAAATAAGCCCTCTTCCTGCTGAGCATTCCCCAAAAACATTCATTTTTTTTTTAGTTGTTTTACTCTGTATATATGAGTTTTTTATTATTATATATTATTTTTATTTAAATTTAATTATTATCTTATCTATTATTTGTATTTGTTTGATATTAGACAAAAAAAAGAAGAAATGGAAATAGAAAGTGCATATATCAATGAAAGAAATATGGAAAACAAGCAGGGGATTCTCTACAATGACACTGTAGACCAATTGAAAGGGATGTAGCGCAGCTTGGTAGCGCGTTTGTTTTGGGTACAAAATGTCACGGGTTCAAATCCTGTCATCCCTAGCTATTACTTCCCCTCAGAGCACTAACGAGGAATCAATTGAAATTAATTTAATTGGTAAATAAAAAATCTTTCATTTTAGGATTAGGGTACTATATATATATGAATATGATAGTAGATGCATGCAAGACGTTTTGGGGTTACAAAAAGAATCACTGTGATACGAAAGCGCTCTTAGTTCAGTTCGGTAGAACGTGGGTCTCCAAAACCCGATGTCGTAGGTTCAAATCCTACAGAGCGTGAGTCCGTTCTTGCTAAGTCAAATTCCACCGAATAACTTTATTAACTTGAAGATAAACCTAAATTTTTTTGTGACTGTGAC